ACTGAATCACATGAAATTTTTTCCAACCCATATACATACGTATGAACGGAGGAATAAATAAAAGAGAATTTTCTCCTCAAATTGGAATTTGCGACAGAGCCAAATCAAATGGAAATGAATTGATAAAACATTCCTGGAAACAAAATTCTGCCACTTAGAGGAGTCTTGCTTGTCTTATATAGAATATCCAAATTGATCCAATTTCTACCCATTATTAGGATATTAGATAAAATTTGGTACCATAAATGGATTCAGGATTTGATTCATTCTCTATGAATGAGATAAAGACTGAATAATCAGGAACAGTATAGAGTTTCCTTTTCTTTTATTTTAGCACTGAACTTATTTCATTGATTCCATTGTTCGAAAAATGATTCGTAGAGAAGAGAGATATTTCTACCCATTTTTTAGTAGAATTACTAGAATATTTTTAGTAGAATTAGTAGAATAGGGTTGAAGTGCGTAAGAGAAATTGTGTTTATTTTATTAAGTACATGCGTATATAGCTATCTAGCTATCCGCATATCCCATCTTTTATCGCATTTCCCCTTGAGGTGAGGCAACATAGGTCGTGCTATATCAAAATTTTGATTTTCTATTCAATATATTCAATGAAAAATATTCAATGAAAATTCAAGCACGATGATTCCCTATAGGGATATGCAGAATAAGATACCTGACTAGGTGTATCTGTGTAACAATTTTGGTTCTGGGGTTTACATATACACATAATTGTTGTTATAATTGAAATTGAAAAGGATTGATTATTGAAAAGAGAAAAGAATTGATACTGATTAGTCGTGTATCAATTTGATTTTCTTATGCCATTAGGGAAACAAAATAGGGGATCCAAATACAAGAACCGTTCATGAATTCACAATCAATAGTTAATGGTTCCACTTTGTTTGCCCTGCATTTTTCATTCTGTAACTTGAAATCCATTTTTTCTCTTTCAATATAGAAGAGAAGGGAAGTTTTTAGGTGTTGTGTGTTTTGAAATAGTATACAATCAATCGAAGAGAACAACCGGATCCAATCAAAAAAAGTAGGGAGTTCTTTTTTGAAAAGTATAAAGAAAACGGTATTCAAGATCCAAATAAAAAAAAAAGAAATGGTTCGATAATCCTCCAAGAATATTTTCATCTATATCTATTTTGTATCGTTTTGGCGGCATGGCCGAGTGGTAAGGCGGGGGACTGCAAATCCCTTTCTCCCCAGTTCAAATCCGGGTGTCGCCTGATCAACAAAAGACTCGGAATCCTCTATCCTGCTAATAGAACTCGCCAAGGTCTTGCCCAGCGGAAGCAGAGGTCAAAGACTTGGTGGGCTGTCGATACTGGATTTGAAGAATCCAAGAGAGGGGGTTTTCTATAAAAGACTTTCCATTATTTCTTCAAAAATCCAAGTGTGGCTCAAACTGGTATCAATATGAATAAAGAAACCCTCGCTTATTACTGATTACTGATAGGTTCCGGGCTATTGATTTGATTCGATTGATAAATCAAATCAATAGTAAGATTCAATTCTGAAATTCAGACAATTCTGAATTTCAGAACTACGAAAGTCAGGGACCAGAAATCCGGGTATCCAAAGGAAGTTTCCGAAAGGACTATAAATCCTTGCTCCTAGGATCCAAGGGGGATTGATTATAGGAAGGACTATCAATCCTTCCTAATTCTCTTACCCTACTAGGGTAGGGTCCACTAATTGAGTCTTGAATTAGATTGGGTAGGCTGACGGGGAATCCAATTAGGAGTTGTGGAAAGGACTGAAAATACTTTGTATCCAGACTCACGAGAGTCTCTGAGTGCTCAGGCATCCAATCAATATTGGATGGGTGGTTGGCTCTTATAGAATAAAAGTGGAAAAAGAAAAAAAAATTCTTTCTTTTTTTGTAACCCCGCCAAGAATGAATGTAATAGGGTGTCTCCCGATTGTTTCAAAGAAACAAAGACAGTAAGGCTTAGGTGGGAGATAGAGATATGCGATAGATAGTTATCTATCTTGATGGTATATTTTGAATCCTTTTGCTTAGGAAAGGCAACAAAACAAACAATGGGTCTTACTATTCCCACATGTTCCATTAGTAAGATCCCTTGAAATATCCAAAGGATGTGTATCTTGCTTGTACTTAATGTTTTCCGATTCTACCAGAATTCATATAGGAACTTGTTACGAGTGCATTCATTGGATTGGTTCATCAATAGCATTAGGTCAGAATCCCATTTTGACTCTACACCATTGATTCCACTATTATTAATGATTAATAATGGAATAATTCCTTCATATTCATAGAGATAGGGGACATAATTTACATGGATATAGTAAGTCTCGCTTGGGCTGCTTTAATGGTAGTCTTTACATTTTCCCTTTCACTCGTAGTATGGGGAAGAAGTGGACTCTAGGGGTATTACTAATTGAGTTGAGTAATCGAATGGTATCAATTGTTTAATAGATCGCTCTGCGAAACGTTTTTTTTTTGATTTGTTTCCCCCTTTCCTCTTCAAAGAGGAAGCCGTTCTGCTAGTGGATACATATTTTTCTACTGGGGGCAACATAGACATAGTGGTTGTCCAGAGAGGTACTACGCATAATAATATCTTGCTTGCGTTGGGTGGTTTATGTGCACTTACTGTTTTATACTCCTAGGAATCATATTTATGCTTTATCAACTCACCTCATGCCATGGTTCAAGCATGAAAAATCAAGAGGTCCACTACTCCTTTTACAAATCCGAAGAAGTAACTATAGAACTCCTTGGATCATCTGTTAACGGCTCAATCAATCACTTCTTCGGAAGGCTAAATAAAAAAAAAAAGGACTTGGTTATTTTTTTTCTTTTTATATAATTTATATAATATAATGCCCATACTATTCCTCCTCCATTGATTGTTTTGATGGATCTCGGGATCCATATTGAAAATAATCAGAAACCTAGGCATTAGAAGAGTTGACGTTCGATTATTTCAGATTGATCGGAATCAATACAAATGAAATCAAATGGATGTAGCGAAGAAATAGAATTGGAGTGCTATTTATATGTACACATATCTAGATACATATTCTAGATTGATCCATATCAAGCACATATATTTATATTTATACAACTTTATACAATCCAATAATAGATAGTATGGTAGAAAGGTTCATATAGTTCTTTCTACCATACTATCTATTTTAGACTGCTGACTCCAATCCACTCATTTCATTTAAGACTTGGGATTTGAATCCCTTTCGTTCTTTAATCATTGATAAGAACTAATAAGTCAAGTTTCATTTAAATTAATCACTTTGACTGACTGTTTTTACGTAGATGATAAGTAAAAAAGCAGTAGGAACTAGAATGAACAGCGCAGTAGCAATAAATGCGAGAATATTGACTTCCATAATCTCATCGTTTTTTTTTTGCTTCGCAATAACTCGGGATCTAATCCCATAGAGATGATAAGTCTTTCTCCTGAGAATTCCATGGGATGGATTGTATCCTGATGATGCTGAATCGGATCAATATCATGAATAACAATATCTGATCCATCAAATCGGATTCACGAATAGTATAACATAGGAAGATCTTTTATCCATACCGAATCAAAAATGGGATTCCCGATCCAATCAAGAATCCCATTGAATTTCTCATTTCAACTCTTTCTTTAACCTACCGTCTTCCTTATACAATCATCTGATGGGGTATTATCTGACCGGTGTTCCATTGGTCACAGACCCAAACAGTAGGTAGGAGTGAAATGGAAAAAAGGAACAAGTTAAGTTCTAAGCGAAGTTTTTGTGATGACCTAATCTTCTTGGAAGACAGAGAAGTGTGATAAAAAGGGGTCCCGGTATAAAAGATCTAATATTCCGATAAATCCACTTATTTATGGATTTTGTTCTTTCTTCGATGGGGCCGTGAAAATATGAAGAAAAAAGATTATTCACCCCTTTCCCCCCCTAGAACAAGGGAGAGAGAAAGAAGGGGGTAGGTTTTATCTGAAAAGTACTCTGTCAGGATAACCATATGAGGCTAATTGTGTATCGTACAATAAACGAATAAAACTTGTGTATGTGCTCCCGGGAAACATATGGGTACTCTATTTCATTCCATTGATCAGGAGCAATCGAAAAAGCCAGACCAGTACGGTCTCTCTTGGAATCCTGAATATGGTGATACCAACGATCAATCTACATATGTCTCTCTCCCATCAATTGGTACTGTACTATACTATTTGAAGTAATTGAAATGACCGTATTTGTCCGATGAGAAATGCGAAACGAAAAACGAAAGAAATAAGGTCCACCGCTGAGAATGAAATTCTTCCCCTTGTCCCCCTTCACAGAAAATGGAGAGATGAATGGATGGATTCATCGGATTTCTAATTTCTAGGTCGGGACTGACGGGGCTCGAACCCGCAGCTTCCGCCTTGACAGGGCGGTGCTCTGACCGATTGAACTACAATCCCGGGTAAATGAGTTATACAGCATACTTATAATTTCTTTATATTGAAAATTTCCGTCTTTTAACAAAAACACGAGTGATATACTTAATATTTACATGAATATAAACTAGAGTGACACAGATTCCTAGTCATCCTGTGGTTATTGCCACATCGATTGATATTGAATCCTTCAATGAAGGAAAGGACTCTTTTTTTTTCTTTACCTCTTTCCTTATACTTAATATTTACATATTATTCATTCAGATCATTAGAAAAATCAGAACGTGTAGGAACAAATGAACAAAAAAATGGGGCAGAAAAATGGAGACTATTTCTTTTTATTTATATTCCTCTATATCAGGCATTTCTGGAGGATAAATTGGTTATATCATCCTCATGGATCGGCGAATTATTGGGCCGAGCTGGATTTGAACCAGCGTAGACATATCGCCAACGAATTTACAGTCCGTCCCCATTAACCACTCGGGCATCGACCCAGGAAGAATCAATTCTAGGCTTATTGATAATCCATGATCAACTTCCTTTCGTAGTACCCTACCTACCCCTAGG